TCATACTTCTTCCATTACTATGTAATTTATTTTTCTTTTTGAAAAAAAAAGGAATCCGTTTAGAATTATTACTTGTTAATAAAGGTAATAAGGAAAAATTTGGTTTAATCAACCCCTGCCCTTCTCTACCCCATAAAGATGTTGAATAAACCGAGCTTTTTTTTTTTTCACTATAAGTTTGAAAATAAACATTTAAATGGCCCTCAAAAGTAAGTAAATATATCCGAAACATATAAAATGCAGTTAATCCCGCGGTGGAATAGGCAATTATTGCAAAAATCGGTGAATACAACCAACTATCATTAAGAATTTGATCTTTAGACCAAAAACAGCCAAGAGGCGGAATGCCACAAAGAGAAAGTGTACCTACTAAAAAAGATGTTTTTGTAATAGGCACCTGTTTGTTTAAACCTCCCATAAGAACCAAATTCTGACTTTTATCTGGAGAATAACCAACAATAGTTTCCATTGAATGAATAATAGCCCCGGAACCTAAAAACAACAATGCTTTAGAATAAGCATGAGTGATCAAATGAAACAAAGCCGCTTGATAAGAACCCATACCGAGAGCCAACATCATATAGCCCAATTGAGACATTGTAGAATAAGCTAAACCCCTCTTAATATCCGTTTGAGCAAGACCTAAAGCGGCTCCTAAAAGTAATGTTATTATACCTATCAAAGCTATTATCTTCATTATGTAAGGTAAAACTATTAAAAGCGGGAAAAGCCGGGCGACAAGAAAAATTCCGGCCGCTACCATAGTAGCAGCATGTATAAGAGCTGAAATAGGGGTAGGTCCTTCCATGGCATCGGGTAACCATACATGAAGTGGAAATTGAGCCGATTTAGCAATTGCACCAGCAAATAATAGAAAGGCACACAAAGTATAAAATAAAGGATTACCCTCATTATTATAAACCAAGTTATCGAATATTTCAAAAAAATCCCGAAATTCTAAACTACCCGTTATCCAATAAAAGCCTAAAATTCCTACTAATAAACCAAAATCTCCAACGCGATTAGTAACAAACGCTTTTTGACAAGCATTCGCTGCAGTAGGCCGGGTGAACCAAAACCCTATTAATAGATAAGAACACATTCCAACGAATTCCCAAAAAAAATAAATTTGTATCAGATTAGAACTAGTAACTAATCCTAACATTGACACATTAAAAAAACTCATATAAGCAAAAAACCTCAAATATCCCTGATCATGAGACATGTAATTGTCACTATAAATAAGAACCAAAATTCCAACAGTAGTGATTAATATTAACATAATAGAAGTAAGTGGGTCAACGAAATAACCAAATTCTAAAGAAAAGTCATTATTGATAGTCCAAGACCATATAGATAAATAGATAGAAGGGTTATTCGTTTGTTGAATAGCCAGATAGGTTGCAAAAATCATAACTATACTTAAGTATAAAATACTAGGAAATACCCACATACGGCGAAGATCCTTTGTTGCCTTGGGAAAAAGTAGAAGTCCTGCTCCTATTAATATAGGAACTGGAAGGGGAATAAAAGGTATAATCCATGAATATGGATATGTATATTGCATAAAAAAAATTATTTTTATCTTAATTAATTGTTTCTGATTTACTGGCTCTTAGTTTTTTTGAAATGAAAGGGATCGGTTAATAAAATAAAAAAAAAAATGAAAATATCCAAAATATAGAATTTTCTAGACTTAATTATTTTGAATATTTTTCAACTATTTAAAATATTTCAAATCAAGAGATTTAAATTGTTTAAATGAATTACTATTGAAAACTAAAAAAAACATAGTACTTTTACTAAAATTCAATTATTGCCTAAAATTGAAAATTTGATAAAAGAAAGGAAAATGGAAATTTTCATCTTAACTTAATTATTAGTATGTATTATTCCAATAATTTACATATCTATATAACAAGGCTAAATAATTTGACCTGAATCATAAAAAACTAGAATTTTACCAGAAAAGTTCTTTTTTTTTTAGTTGTTTTAGTCAGAATCATTAATCAATAGATTTGTGCAACAGAATTGATTGTCTGTTATTTTAAGACAAGACATTTCTTTTTTTAGTAAAGGCTAGGATCTTCAAACCAAGACTTAGCGTTCCCTAAAGGAGGAATTAAGAAAATAACTTTTCGAAATTTAATAGATAATAGATTAAGTCCTAGTCTCTTGCACATTTTAAAATTAGATTAAAATTAGATGTACTCTTTATGTGAGCCTGGGCAATTAATTTGGAAAGTAATTTCCAAAATTAATAAGGTACTAGGGTTGGTTTATTAAAACTTTCTATTTTTTTTTATTATGTATTTTAGCTCATTTTATTACATGTATAAATACATGTAGAACAATATAAAAAATTATACAGAGATGGTATACCGTCGTTTTTTTTTATTACTATATTTACATTTATGCAATTTGGATTTTTCTATATTGATTTTTTTTTAAGGGGTATACTGGCTAGAAAATAAATAGATAGCCGAATAATTCATAGTAAAAAACAATTGTTTTTTTGAACAATCGATAATAGATGTCTTTGACATCCAACTATAGCAATTAAAAACTTATTCTATTTTTTAATGGCAGTTCCGAAAAAACGTATTTCTATTTCAAAAAAACGTATTCGTAAAAATCTTTGGAAAAAAAAAGGATATTGGGCAGCATTGAAAGCTTTTTCATTAGGTAAATCTCTTTCTACAAGGAATTCAAAAAGTTTTTTTTATGCAACAAATAAATAATCAAAGATTGGAAAAATCTCAGTTGCTTTGATTCGAAAAGCAGTCAGTCTAATTTGTTTCTAATTAATTGTAAATTTTTTATAACTTATAATCTAAAACTTCTAAAGACATTCTAAAAAATTTAGAAAAATTTTTATTTTATTATAATCAAATTTTATTTCTATTAGGTTTTTATTTCTATTAGGTTTTTATTTCTATATATATACGGTAATATAAATAGATATAAAATGAAAATTTTATATTCTCTAATGTTTTGTATTGACCCGATCAATAACAATGAGAAATTAAATTTGTTTCGCTTTTATAATTCAAAAAATCTTCTTTCTTTGAAATAAAGAATAAACACAAAAAGAAGATTAAACCTTTCTTTTGAGTATGTTTTATGGTTTTTATGATGGGGAAAAGAAGAATCCCCATCTATTTGATAATAAAAAAGTTTGAGCTTTTATTGTCTATATTGTATAAAATAACTATAATATTTTGTATATTACCTGTATATTAAATATATTAATTAAACTAATTAAATTAGAGAAGAACATATAGAAATTTTGTAGTCACTAATAGATTGTTAAAACTAATTAATTAAACTGTGTTTTATAACTTGCTAAATAATTGTTTCTTTAAGTCACTATCACTAGATATACCCTGACTTGAAATTGAATATACCCTGACTTAAAATTGAACCTAATAAAAAAAAAAGCCCTTTCCTTTTTTAAGTGATTATAGGGCGAATACGCAGATTTTAGATTCTATCTTTCCACTCGAGGATCAATCAAAAAATATAAATTGCATTGAATTGACTACTTCACTCTCGACAATTGACTCAAAAAGGGGTTATTATGATTTGGAACAAGCCGCTATGGTGAAATCGGTAGACACGCTGCTCTTAGGAAGCAGTGCTAGAGCATCTCGGTTCGAGTCCGAGTGGCGGCATGTCATTTTCTAAAAAAGTGAGTCCTATACTAAGTTCAACTCCCGAGTTGAATTCAATTATCCTATAATTGAAATTGAATTGAACCCCCCCTTTTTTTAATTTGTTATGATATTTTCAACTTTAGAGCATATATTTACACATATATCCTTTTCAGTCGTTTCGATTGTAATTACAATTCATTTGCTAACCTTATTAGTAGATGAAATCGTAGGACTATCTGATTCGTCAGAAAAGGGGATGATGACCACTTTTTCCTGTCTAACGGGATTATTAGTTACTCGTTGGATTTATTTGCAACATTTCCCATTAAGTAATTTATATGAATCATTAATCTTTCTTTCATGGAGTTTCTCCAGTATTCATATCGTTCCGTATTTTCAAAAAATGAAAACCTATTTCAATTTAAACGCAATAACCGCGCCAAGTGCTATTTTTACCCAAGGTTTTGCTACTTCAGGTCTTTTAACTGAAATGAATCAATCCGAAATATTAGTACCTGCTCTCCAATCCCATTGGTTAATGATGCACGTAAGTATGATGGTATTGGGCTATGCAGCTCTTTTATGCGGAGCATTATTATCACTAGCTCTTTTAGTCATTACATTTCAAAATTTCATCCTAAATTTTCGTAAAAGCAAAAATTTGGTAAACGAGCCATTTTCGCTGGGCAAGATTCAATACATAATAGAAAAAAAAAATCGTTTAATAAAAACTTCTTTTATTTATTCTAGGAATTATTACAGGTTTCAATTGATTGAACAATTGGATCTTTGGGGTTTTCGTATTATTAGTCTAGGATTTATCTTTTTAACGATAGGTATTCTTTCGGGAGCAGTATGGGCTAATGAAGCATGGGGGTCATATTGGAATTGGGATCCAAAGGAGACTTGGGCATTTATTACTTGGACCATATTTGCAATTTATTTACATATTCGAACAAATAAAATTTTGAAAAGTGAAAATTCTGCAATTGTAGCCTCGACGGGCTTTCTTGTAATTTGGGTATGCTATTTTGGGGTTAATTTATTAGGAATAGGATTACATAGTTATGGTTCATTTACATTAACATCTAATTGAATTGAAGAAAGTACTTGAACAATACAAAATAAACATAGGAAAGTATAAGTGTATATAATAAAATTTGGTGTAATCAAGCGAGAACCCTTTGAATCCATTAATGGAAATGCAAAAAATCAAAGCAAAGGGTTCTCGATACATAATTATAATATAACTCCCATTTATTTTACTTAAACTTTAGAGAAGAAAAAGTACTTATTTTTCATTGCCCAACAAATAATTTTTAAAATAAGAATATTTTTGTTTCATTTTTTGGTTTACTCACGAAAACTATGGATAAAAAAAATTAGATAGAAGAGCTTCGACTTTCTCAACTGATAGTGAGAAAACGAAATCGGGATAAATGCCAATAGCTATTACAGGTAAAAGAATCGAGATCGAAAGAAACAATTCCCGCGGCCCAGAATCAACAAAATAAGAGTTTAGGGCATTAAAAAGCTTGTATCCATAAAACATCTGGCGTAACATAGATAATGAATAAATAGGAGTTAATATTATTCCAATTGCCATGACAAAAGTAATTAGGATTTTGGGCATTAAAAGATATTTTTGGCTAGTAAGTATTCCAAAAAACACTATTAATTCGGCAACAAAACCACCCATGCCCGGTAATGCAAGAGACGCCATTGATAAGATACTGAAAGTCGTAAATAGTTTTGGAATTGTGATAGCCATTCCACCCATTTCATCGAGATAAACGAGACGTATTCGATCATAACTCGTTCCTGCCAAGAAAAAAAGTGCAGCGCCAATAAATCCATGCGAAATTATTTGTAAAATGGACCCGTTGAGTCCTGTATCGCTTATAGAACCAAGCCCTATAATTATGAAACCCATATGGGATACGGAGGAATAAGCTATTCTTTTTTTTAAAGTACGTTGACTGGGAGATGTTAAAGCTGCATAGATTATTTGAATTGTCCCGACTATCATCAACCAAGGAGAAAATATAGAATGGGCGCGAGGCAATAATTCCATATTGATCCGAACCAATCCATACGCTCCCATTTTTAATAAGATTCCAGCTAGAAGCATACAAGTACTGTAATGTGCCTCTCCATGAGTATCTGGTAACCAAGTATGTAAGGGTATAATCGGCAATTTAACAGCAAAAGCAATAAAAAACCCAATATAGAAGAGAATTTCGAGTTCTACAGGATATGATTGATTCGCTGATGTTTCAAAATTTAATGTTGGTTCATTATAACCAGCTAAACAAATACCTAGAATTGCCATTAATAAAAAGGCAGAACTTCCCGCAGTGTACAAAATAAATTTTGTCGCGGAATACAAACGTTTCTTTCCTCCCCACATGGATATAAGTAGATAAACTGGAATTAATTCTAATTCCCACATGATGAAAAAAAGTAAAATGTCTTGAGAAGAAAAAGGTCCGATTTGACCGCTATACATTGCTAACAGCAGAAAATGGAATAATCGGGACTCTCGAGTAACCGGCCGAGCCGCTAAAGTAGCTAAAGTAGTGATAAATCCCGTCAGCAAAACGGGTCCTATCGAAATTCCATCTATTCCCAATCTCCAGGAAAAATCAAAAAAATTTATCCATTTATAATCCTCTATCAGTTGGATTAATGGCTCGTCCAATTGGAAATGATACCCGAATGCATAGGTTATTAGAAGGAGTTCTATTATACATATAGAAATAGTATACCACCTAATTACCTTATTTCCTCTATGAGGAAAAAAGAAAATTAGGGAACCCGCAAATATTGGCAAAACTACAATTATTGTTAACCAAGGAAAAAAATTCGTAGTAAAAATAAGATAGACTTGGACCAGAAAAGCGCGTGCTCAAATCTAAATATATATTTAGATTTGAGCACGCGCTTTTGTCGGTAAAGGTAAAAAAATCAAATGTAGTCGTATTCAAGTCGGGTTTTTTGGAACGTATCAATAAGCTAGACCCATACTTCGAGTTGTTTCATGCCACAAATAAACCCGAACACTCAAGAAATCCGTTGGACAGGCGGATTCACATCTTTTACAACCCACACAATCCTCTGTTCTTGGAGCGGAAGCAATTTGCTTAGCTTTACACCCGTCCCAAGGTATCATTTCTAATACATCTGTGGGGCAAGCTCGGACACATTGAGTACACCCTATACACGTATCATAAATCTTTACGGAATGTGACATTGGATCTATCTATCATTTTTTTTAATAAAAAATTTTCGATCTAGTAAACTTGTAAATGAATCATATATTTCGATACTAAATGAATCAATGAGTCCGATTGATTAGAATTTTTCGAATCAATCTACTTACGGATCCACTCATGGGAGAGAACCAAGATACTTTGATTTCTTATATTTTCGCAAACATGATCATCCAAAATGTATAATACACGCTAATTCCAATTTATGAATATTCTAATTTGTATGGTTAATACTACTATACTACTTATTTAACAAATTCGATTGATTGATACGAATTGATTTTCTATTACGATAAATTGACGAAACAATAGCTGGTCCAATAGCTGCTTCGGCCGCTGCAATGGCTATAACAAAAATGGAGAAAATATTTCCTTTTAATTCGCGGCTATCAAAAAAATCAGAAAATGTTACTAAATTTATATTAACGGCATTTAGTATAAGTTCAAGACACATAAGAGCTCTAACCATATTTCGGCTGGTGATCAATCCATAGATACCGATAGAAAATAAGTAGGCACTCAAAACAAGTACATGTTCCAGCATCATTGAACAACTCCTTAGTAATTTCGATTCATTTCAATATAAGATGAGCAACGCATTTAATTTAATTCAATTTACTAGAATATAATATAAAAAACAAAGTATGGAACAAAGAAATATATTGGGAATGGGTCGAATAAAAAAAATTTCTATTTTAGACATAAACAATTTCAAATTCTGGAAATAAATGCGATAATACAGACTGAAATTTGATTTGGATTGCTGTTGATAAGTTGAGAGAATTTTTCCTTATTATTATTGGCGCGCCGCGGAAATTGCACCTAGCAAACCGGCTAAAAGAATTATCGAAATGAATTCAAAGGGAAGAAAAAACTCTGTTGATAAATGAATTCCAATTTGTTGACTATTACTTATCAAATCATGTTCTATAATCTGGTTTGCCCTTGTAGTCCAAATAATCCCGTACCATGACGTATCTGTAATAGTAGTCATTAGTAAACCAAACATACTTGTACAAACCAGCAAAGTAACCCCATTCCCAACAGTCCAAAGATTAAAATCTTTGTAATATTCTGAACCGTTCATAAACATTACAGCAAATATTACTAAAACATTTATAGCTCCCACATAAATAAGGAGTTGTGCAGCAGCTACAAAATATGAATTTGATAGAATATAGAATAGGGATATAGAAACAAGAACTAATCCCAATGAAAAGGCAGAATAAATTGGGTTTATAAATAATACTACTCCTATACCGCCTAAGATAAGACCTAATCCCAGAACGACTAAAAGAAAATCATGTATGGGTCCATGCAAATCCATTATATGTAGGATAAGAGATAAATAACTCAAAAAATTTTTCATGACCTTATTGCAACCAGACCAGAAAAAATAGTTAATTTTCTGATTCATAATAAATTTATACTTGCATTAAATCCTAGGGAGTGTAAATTAATGTGGGTACAGTTATTGTACAAATTTGATTTTTTCTCTGAATAGAGCAGCTCGAATACGAAACGCTTAGTTTCGAAATAATGTCAGAGATATTAATTAATGAATTTTCAATCCAAATTAAGACGCAATTCTTACCAACGAATAACCAGTGGATATTTGTAGTTATTGAGATCAAACAAAACGGAAAAACTCATTTCTTAAAATCAAAATTTAACCTTAGTAATTCCAAAATTTGCTTTAATCAAGGATTTACTGATTTTAAATTTGAGGTGAATTCAAAATAGTTCGAATTGTAAAATCGTCAATTATGACTATTGGTAAACGCCCCAGAGCTATTTGATTATAATTCAATTCATGACGATCATAAGTAGAAAGTTCATATTCTTCAGTCATTGCTAAACAGTTTGTTGGACAATACTCAACACAGTTACCACAAAATATACAGATTCCGAAATCAATACTGTAATTAAGTAATCGTTTTTTTCGAATATCTGTTTCCAATTTCCAATCAACAACGGGTAGATCTATAGGACATACACGAACGCATACTTCACAAGCAATACATTTATCAAATTCAAAATGGATTCGCCCGCGGAAACGCTCCGCAGTTATTACTTTTTCATAAGGATATTGAATAGTTATGGGTAAACGATTTACGTGGGATAAGGTAATCATGAAACTTTGACCAATGTACCTTGCAGCTCGTACTGATTGTTGACCATAATTCATGAACCCAGTTACCATAGGGAACATATCGTGAATATATATATAAAGAATTTTCTCTTTGTTTATTTCTCTTATTTGACCCAAGTTGGGAATATAGGCTATCATAGCCTTTTACAGTGAAAATAGTTGAGAAGAAGTTGTTAATAATAGATTACCGAGAGAAATAGGTAAAAGAAATTTCCATCCAAGATTCAACAGCTGGTCCATTCTTATCCTTGGTAAAGTCCATCTTGTTATGATAGGAATGAACAAGAACAAATAAGTTTTAGCTAATGTAATAAAGATATCAATTGTCCGTTCAAAAACACCGTATGGGTTATTTATTTCAAAAAACTCAGAAAGAAATATGTGCGGAATAGAGATAGTCCAGCCTCCCAAATAAAGAACTGTTACAAATAATGAAGAAACTAATAGGTTTAAATAAGAAGCAACATAAAATAAACCAAATTTGATACCCGAATATTCGGTTTGATAACCTGCTACTAATTCTTCTTCTGCTTCGGGTAAATCAAAGGGTAATCTTTCACATTCTGCTAGGGAAGAAATTAGAAAAATAATAAACCCTATAGGTTGACGCCACAAATTCCATCCCCAAAAACCATATTTTGATTGTGCCTCAACAATATCAACTGTACTTGAACTATTAGATAATCATAGTCGGTGATACCATCACTGTTTCCATCGCTATTCCAGAACTGTACATGAGATTTTCACTGCATACGGCTCCTTGATGACCTTAAATAAATCTAAGGATCGAGTCAGTATTATTTTTTTTTTATCTTTATAATATAAGATGGATAGGGTAAAAATATATTGTACGATCCCGAATTAGACCAATTGAATTCTGTTTGTTCTGCTTTAATAATTATATATATTTAAAAATAAATTCGAATATCTATTTTAAATTAATTTGAATTAAAATAAATTAAAGTGCTGCTGAATTGATCTCGTCCCTTGATTTAATAATTTCAAAAATCTTTTGAAATTTTATTTGTTGAGTAATAACTTAACTCTTCAATCAAATACTCGTTATAAAGATATCAATAACCCTTCCTTTTTACATACGAAAAGAATTTGACATTAATTCTGGAATTATGATCTGAATTCTATCTAGATAAATATGAATATAGAACAAATAAAAGTCCAAAGAAAGACGACTAAAAAGATAGTTTTTAGCCTTTAATTGTATTTCTTTCTCTTTTTTTTTTTGTGGTTTCTATGTCTTCTTTCTGTTTCTGCGAAAAGTGTAGTTACAAAATAAAACCAAAGTAAAGGATTATTTCGTTGCCAATAGTCATTTATTTAATCGACGGATAGGAGCATACTCTGGATCGGAATTGTAGGGAGTACTGCCTAATCATTTCTACTAACTGAAAGCCCCAATTAATATTCTTTGTACATTATGGAAAAATATTTTTATTATTTTACATAATCTCCATTACAAATCCTTTATGTATCTTGGTGTTTCTACTCATCCACTCGTTTTTGTTCAATCATCCGTTACGTTAAGGTAATCCATGTATGATAATACATACAAACGATAGTGAAAACTCACTCTAGTTTATCTTTTTAGCCCGCTTCAAGTCAGGATGACTAGTTACCCAATCTTGGGGAAAAGACTTTCGTTTGCTTATGTTTATTTCCGTTTGGCTCTCTAACATTTATACATATCAAATGAGACTCCATTTTTTTACAGCTAGTTTATATATAAGCTGTTTTCTTTCACTCATATAACCCTCAGGTTTAGTTGATCCAGCTGAATAAAAAATGAAGATATTTACTCAATTCGTTCCGCTCTCTTACTATAAAATAGAAAGGAAGAAATATGGAAAATTTTATGTCTTAACGAATCGCACGTAGAGATATTGATAAGACACATAAAGTTAATGGTATTTCATAACTAATCGATTGAGCAGCCGCTCGTAGACCACCTAAAAAAGAATATTTATTATTTGATCCGTATCCTGACATAAGAAGGCCAATGGGAGCAATACTTGAAATGGCAATCCATAAAAAAACACCGATATTGAGATCCGCTAAAACAAGACGAGAACCAAAAGGAACTACCAAATAGCTTACTAAAATGGATATGACCGCTATGGAAGGTCCGATACTGAATAAACGAGTATCTCCTCTAGATGGAAAGAGGTTTTCTTTGAAAAGTAGTTTTGCCCCATCAGCTAAAGCTTGAAGAACTCCTAAAGGCCCAGCGTATTCAGGTCCAATACGTTGTTGTATCCCTGCGGATATTTCTCTTTCTAACCATACAATTACTAGTACACCTATTGTTATTCCTAATACAGGAGTAAAAACAGGAATAAGTATCCATAGAATTCCATAAGCCTGTTTTAAAAATTCCAATCTAGAAAAAGAATTGATATCTTGTACTTCGATTCTATCAATTATCATTTTAACGATCAACTTCTCCCATAATGATATCTATGCTACCTAGTATTGTCATAATATCAGCCAATTTCATTCTTTTAACTAACTCAGGAATAATTTGCAAATTGATAAAACCAGGCGGGCGAATTTTACACCTCCAAGGAAAACCACTCTGATCCCCTATCAAAAAAATCCCCAATTCTCCCTTTGGGGCTTCAACTCTCACATAGAGTTCTTGTTTAGGCAATTCAAATGTAGGAGAAGGTTTTTTACTAATAAATCGATAGTCAAAGTCATTCCATTCTGGATTTCTTTCTCGATCAAAATATCGGATTTCTAAATTCTCATATGGTCCCCCCGGAATTCCTTCTAGAGCCTGTTGAATAATTTTGATGGATTCCGTCATTTCCCCAATGCGGACGAGATATCGAGCTAATGAATCTCCTTCTTTTTGCCACTGTACTTCCCAATCAAATTCGTCGTAACACTCATAATGATCAACTTTACGGAGATCCCATTGTATTCCAGAGGCTCGCAGCATTGGTCCTGATAAACCCCAATTTATTACTTCCTCTCTTCCAATAATGCCTATCCCCTCAACTCGTTCTAAAAAAATAGGATTTCGTGTAATAAGTTTTTGATATTCAGTAACTCCTGTTAAAAAATAATCGCAAAAATCTAAACATTTATCTATCCAGCCATAAGGTAAATCGGCCGCTACTCCTCCAATACGAAAAAAATTATGCATCATTCTCATACCAGTGGCAGCTTCAAATAGATCATATACTAACTCTCTTTCTCTGAAAATATAGAAGAAAGGAGTCTGCGCCCCAATATCTGCCATAAAAGGGCCGAGCCATAACAAATGCGAAGCTATACGACTCAACTCCAACATAATTGTTCGGATATAGCTGGCCCTTTTAGGTACTTGGATATTTCCGAACAACTCTGGTCCATTTACGGTTATTGCTTCTGTGAACATAGTAGCTAAATAATCCCAACGCGTTACATAAGGCAAATATTGTATAATTGTTCGGTTTTCCGCAATTTTTTCCATTCCTCGGTGTAAATATCCTAATATTGGTTCACAATCAATAACATCTTCACCATCGAGAGTAACGATGAGTCGAAGAACACCATGCATTGATGGGTGGTGGGGTCCCATATTTACTATCATGAGGTCGTTTCTTGTAGCTGGTATATTCATAGGTTTTTACTCGATTCATTTTTTCATGAATTACTGAAAGTTAAAATAAGTTCATTAAAATTCAAGATCTACTAACTCAAATAATTCAAACCAACCCTTCAAACTCAAATTAACGTGTTTTTGATTCGCGAATATCTAACTGATTAATTAATTGTTTATAACGTATTCTATTTTTCTTTGACAAATAAGACAGCATCCTTTGGCGTTTTCCTAAAATTTTCCGTAGGCCTCTCTGAGATAAAAAATCTTTTCTGTGCAATTCCAAATGTAAAGAAAGTTTTCGTATCCTATTAGTGAGCCTTAGTATTTGAAATTCAACAGACCCCCGGTTTTCTTTTTTTTCTTCGTGCGAAATAACCGAGATTAATGACTTTTTTACCATAAAATTTAATCTTCCCCCCACTGGCCTTTAATTATTTAATTACTAGATATATTTTTTATTATCAATAAAAAAAGTGCTACTCTTTTTTTTTTTTTTATTTGGCATACATGCTATAATAATCTTTATATGGTTATCTACACTCACAAAAGATGAAAATTATACCCCTAAAAATAAAGAATATTTTTTCATCATTTATAGATATTGATATGTCGTTCAATGAGTATCCTGTATCAGAATGGAATGTAAAACAATGTATGTGTGCATGTCTTTGTCTTCATATAAAAATATAGCGCGGGCAATAAAGTCAATCCGTATTTTACTTTTTTTGAGTACACGGGTCTGTTCAGTTTTAAAATTGTGGATACATATGTATCCTTAGCAAACCGAAACGACTGCCATTATTGGTATCAAACCAATTGCGATTCATACAAGCGAAATCTTCTAAGCGATAATTAGGCCAAAGAAAAAATTTTAATTTAATTAGTGTATTTGTCTCTCTTTTTCTTTTAGTCAAAACTTGACTCTTTATTTGCTTTTCATTCCAAAACGGCGCATTTAGAGGTATACCTTTTCTATTCATAGAATAGAAACAAATTAGAATTCTGAAGTCTCTACGACGTCTGGGGGATAAAATACTTTCAGGAACAAACAAATCATAATAAGTTTTGTCTCGATTTTCAGTCATCTTTTGAGACTCTGGAATTAATTCATCAGAATTCGGCTTATCAACATGGCCTTTTTGTTGGAATCTTTGATTAATTGTGTGGTTGCTGTTATGAATTACCGAAATCCCCATAGTTTGATGCATAATAAAATGTCCTGCACTTTTTATAGACAGCCGAACGGGTTCTATAAGTACTATTGCCTTTTTAAGCAATTCTGTAAGAGTTAAATTTTCCTCAATCAGAAAAATACCCAGACTTAGTTCCCTCCTTTGAGTGGAGGCTATAGCAATTTCTCTTGGGTTTAGCAGTCTAAGCAGGAGACAATATACGTTAATGTTATTGATTATTTTTTTATTTAAAAGACCAGCCCATCTCAATTGAAAAAGAAAATATCTTTTTAGGAAGAAATCCAATTTCGCGTACATGTTGTTCTGGTATGATTTTGTCTTTTTCTCTTTTTTGATCTTTGATATCCCATAATTTTCTGCAATATCTTTTTCATAGTTTAATAGAGTTGATTCAAAATCTGTCTGGATTGTGCATTCTTTTTCCCTTTTCTTTTGTTTTTCTAATGAAAAAATTGATAGAAAAAAATTTCTTTTTTTCTTTACAGTGGTGCTTTTATTTACATTAAAATTTAAAAGGAGCGACTTGATTGGTATGGTCCATGGTTTATTTTTATACAAATTATGAAGTATAATAAATTCTGGAAAACACCAAAGTTGGAACTTAAATATGTAACAATTTTGTATTTCTTCATTCATTCTCATCCAATCAAAAAGTTTTTTTTTTTTATTGAATGGGTTGATTCCTTGATTTTGATGAATTGTGGTAAAAAAACGAATTTTCTTATCGATTTTCGTGCTTTTTTGATAATTATTAGTTCTAATCTTAATATATTTACTACTGTTGGTGTCAATATCCATATTTCTACAGACCCCAATATCTAGTTTATTTCTAAAACACAAATTGAGAAATATCCAATGATAAAATTTTCTAGTCGAGTTTTTCTTTATATGTATAATATTATTTTCTACTAGAAAATTTTTTACCAGAATACCTACCAACATATTAAAAAATTGGCGTTTATTTTTGTCGTAATTTGAAAAAAAATATCGGTTATGATTTACTTGTCCAGATAATCCAGAAATGGAGGGATTCTTATTATCTTCAGACTTAATAAAATTATATGCTAAAAGGTCATATCTATCTTGTTTTTTAACATTTTTTTTTTTTTCAAAGTTAATTAATCTATTTTTTTCATAGGAAAAAAATTGATTGAAATGGTTATTTTGAACTATAAAGTGTTGATTTACTCTATTTCTACTTTCTTGTGGTATGAACTCAGATAAATCATCTTGATAAAAACCTTTTAACCCATTTTTACATTGATGTATTGTTCGAAAATTGTGGAGGTTCTTATGGTTCAATTCGGAATGTAATGTTTTCTGTGTTCCAATAAAATAATTCTTTATTTTATTTTTAAGAAAAGGGGATGTTACATTAGATTGAAAGACGGATCTTAATCTTAACTTATATAAATTCAAAAAGTTCAAAGCCTTGTTTTGTGATAATTTGTAAAACACATATGCTTGTGACAAATAAGATAAGTCACAAAAAGAATGTAAATTCTTAGTACTAATATTAGAAAGTGGCTCCGTTATAGTATAAATAACTTTATTCATATTTTTGTTTGTTTTAGCAATTTTTTCTTGCTTTGTTTCATTATTGCAAATATAGTAAGGATAGGAAATAAAGTTAGTAAAGGAGCTGTATTTATTAAATTTTTTTTTTGTTCCTTCAAAAACAAAAAAAAAAAGTTGTACAGTTATTCTAGAAATATTTTTGATATATAAAAAAATATTTCTATGTATACTTTCAACGAAAAAGTTTATAAAAAAATCGGTTTTACGAATTAGTCGAACATTTATTCTTTTTAAGCGTTGCAAAATCGTTTTTGGCAATTCCAATATTTTATCATCATAGCTGATTTTATTTGAACTAATATTTATATGTAGGCTTCTAAATTCTTTTTTATTGTCTTTTGACATTTTTGGTATTTCATTTACAATTGTCTTTGTTAGAGTAGTTAGCCCTTGGATTTTTTGTTTTCTTAATGCACAAGTTATGCACTTTATAGATTGAATATTAATGGACGATTCATGAATTATCTCATTATTTCTTATCCTTTTTTTTTTTTCTTTTGAGACATTTATAAAAATTATTCTTCTTTCTTTTAAAATTCTTAGACCCTTAAAACACTTCTTTTTCAATTTTTGACGTTTTTTTTTGAGTTCTTTAAAAATAGGTTCAAAAAATGAAAGTTGTTTTCGTGGAGAACCAAAAGGAAGTTTGGTTTCCATTCCCCAAACGGTTAAAAAAAAAAAATCATTTTTTTTTTCTTTATTTTTATGTGGATAGGTATATCTTTCTCGTAGCTTAGATTTGTGCCAAGGTTTAAGACGAAAAGGAAATAAGATCTTTATCTGAATACCGTCTTTTAACCAGTTTTTAGGAAATTCTTTTTCTGATAATTGAACGCAGTTATAAGTGCATTTAACATGCATTTCTTTGCGCCAATCAGTTAAATCTTCGGACCATTCAGGAAATTGAAATAATAGTATACGGATGATATTTTTAACTATTATCAATGATGGTAATATTATATATCTTCTTAGAATTGATTGGGTTACTAACATAAGACCTCTTATTACTTGAGCCAATACAAAGCTATCCCAGGCTTCGGCGATTTCTATGCGTCTTTTTTCTCTTCTTTTTTCTATTCGCCTTTCTGCTTCGCTTTTGTTAGCTTCTTTTTTTTTAGTACTTTCTTTTGTCTTTTTCTCTGTATAATCTCTAATTTTTAATTCTGTATTTTTCCATAGCCAATTTTCAAAAATTTTTTTAATTAGTTCGGAAGTGTCAAAAGAAAGGGAAGGGTCGTTTCGTTCCAAAAAGGAGGGGGAGTGTATATTTGCTTCAGAAGCTTTACAAATAACTGTTTTACGTCTTTGGGCTCGTATCGAGCCTAGAATTAGATCTCGCCGAAAATCTGGTAGTTGTGAATAACGTATCACAATAATGTCGTCCGCTTCGTCAGTATTAAGATCTTGGGGATTTTTAAAAGTATTGTTATATTCTAGATCATCATTAAAAACCGCTACACGTTTGCTTTTTCTTGAACGAACCGGGGGACGCCTTCCCAAAAGTTCTAGGTTTGCATATTGTTCTTCCGCTTGTTCTAAATGGTCGACTAATTTGTGTGACCATCGAGGAACGTTTTTTCTGATTTCTTTTAGCGCAATAAATTGTTTTCTAATTTTTTTATTGTTAGGATCAGTTTGAACGTTTTCAAATATAAATCTTTTTTTTCGCCCTTCTGAATTTATTCTTACTTGTTTAGATTCAGGAAGTAAATAATTTTTTTTTAAATTTGATGTTGGTTTTCCATCAAATTCGTTGATTAAATTCAACAAAAAACTAATTTTGTTTTCTAATGATTTTTTATCAATTCTATCAAATTCTTTTTTTTCCTGTTGAAATTTTAAGTTATGAATAATAAGAAAGATACCATAAATCTTATTTATCCAACTCCTTTCTATGTAATTTTGTATGGAAATTTTATCCTTGATTGAAAGCCAAAAACATTTTAAAATTTGTCCTCGGGAGGCACCATTTAAGAAAGCGTCATATACTTTAGGTAAGTATTTTTTTTTTTTTTTATTGAAAAATTTGCATAATCTCTTTC